GCTGTTCGGAATCCACAAACCATTCCGACTGACGGTCAGAATTTTTTCGAATATGTCCTTGAATTCATTCGAGACTTGAGCAAAACTCAAATTGGAGAAGAATATGGCCCTTGGGTTCCTTTTATTGGAACTATGTTTTTATTTATTTTTGTTTCCAACTGGTCGGGGGCTCTTTTACCTTGGAAAATCATACAGTTACCTCATGGGGAGTTAGCCGCACCCACGAATGATATAAATACTACTGTTGCTTTAGCTTTACCTACGTCAGTAGCCTATTTCTATGCGGGTCTTACAAAAAAGGGATTGGGTTATTTCGGTAAATATATTCAACCAACTCCAATACTTTTACCAATCAATATTCTAGAAGATTTCACAAAACCCTTATCACTTAGTTTTCGACTTTTTGGTAATATATTGGCTGATGAATTAGTAGTTGTTGTTCTTGTTTCTTTAGTCCCTTCAGTAGTTCCTATACCTGTCATGTTTCTTGGATTATTTACAAGCGGTATTCAAGCTCTTATTTTCGCAACCTTAGCGGCGGCTTATATAGGGGAATCCATGGAGGGCCATCATTGACTAGCTTTCAAAATATTTTATTTATTATACCAACGCAATGTATGGTCGGTTCAGATAATACATTCTGGAACAAAATAAATAAAATATCGGGTATATATGATTTAGAGTAGTAGTAAAAAAGATTACGATATAGAATTCAGTTGTCAAAAAAGAAGGAAGCAGATCTAAAAAGAAACTTTTCCAAAGATTTCTGTTTGGGCCACTTATGCCATACTCACCTCACCTCAATATTCATTCTATTTCTATATATTTGTTCAGTCAATCCTTATTATGTTATGATTCATACATAATTTGGATAAGAATTGTTATGTTATCCAGTTCCAATGTGTGATAAAAAAAAATGAATGTTCTTATGGAACTATTCTCATTTCGTTTGATTTTCAATTCAATGGTTGATATTGATCAAAATTCGAATTCATTGCATGCAATTGGATCTCAAATATTTATTGATATGTAAGGATTCAGACTAAGAAATTAGTTCGTTTGTATTCATGCTTGTATTAATGCGGGATAATGATAAATAAAAGAAACTAATAATTTACAAACGAGATTCATAAAAAAAAAAAATGGGTTAGGGGTGGGGTCGAACTGGATATACATAATTTATTTAATGTCTATAAGTAAACCCTTCTGTATGTTTCAAAGAATGATTCTAGAATCGGGTTGAATATAAGATGTGAATTTTTGGTTTCCGTTATGGAAGAAATCATGTATATGTGATATTAGATCTTTATTAGTTATATATGAACTATCCATATATCTTATTGACTTTCCTACCCCATCGCGATTTTAGATAGGAATTTCAAATTACAATAGAAATACTTTTTCGTTTCGTATGGGTTCCGCCGAATGAATAAACAGATGAAATCAAGCATATAGAAGAAAAAGAGTGCATAATTGAAAGAACGGCTCGGAACAAATAAATAATGAAATGGAAGAACTAGATCCGATGGATAGGAACTAAAAACGCGAGATCTAAATAGTTCTGCTCATTCAATAATCTCATTACTTAAAATTTGTAGTTCATAGTTATTTAGATTGGATGGATCTTAGTAATGGAATAATAAGCCATAATTCATTGGTTGCTTGTATCATTAACCATTTCTTTATTTTTATGCGAGGAGCTTACCATGAATCCACTGATTTCTGCTGCTTCCGTTATTGCTGCTGGATTGGCTGTAGGGCTGGCTTCTATTGGACCGGGAGTTGGACAAGGGACTGCTGCGGGCCAAGCCGTAGAAGGTATCGCGAGACAACCAGAAGCAGAGGGTAAAATACGAGGTACTTTATTGCTTAGTCTGGCTTTTATGGAAGCTTTAACAATTTATGGACTGGTCGTGGCATTAGCGCTTTTATTTGCAAATCCTTTTGTTTAATCCTCGAAATAAACGGGAAAGTCTTATTTTTATCTTTCTTATTTTATTATCTTAGATTTGCTTTGCCACTTTATTTTTCAAATTATATCAAGATTTCAATCCTAAAATAACTTTAACTTATTCGTTGAGATAATACAATACCCCGTGGGAAGGACTAATTTGAGGATCAGGAATTAGAGGATCCACTCGCTTTTTTCCTTCCCGTTCTCGGTCCAATGGAACCCCCTTTTTTAGTACGCCTTGCAATGAACGAGATATTTCGTAATTGATATGATACCTGGCCTGGGACCTAATTATAATTAAATTCATTTTCTTTTTGGGGAGTTCAATTGAAATTAAATAGATTGAGAAATATGGAAAAAAAAGAAAATCAACAAAAGGTGAAGTAATACAAAAAGAACTCTAGTCCTATCTATAAGAGGAGATCATATGAAAAATGTAACCAATTCTTTTGTTTCCTTGAGTCACTGGCCATCCGCCGGGAGTTTCGGATTTAATACCGATATTTTAGCAACAAATCCAATAAATCTAAGTGTAGTCCTTGGTGT